CGAAAACTCAAGATTGCTATTACAAGAATTGCAAATCCTTACGGGCACCCTAATATTCTTGCCGAATTTATAGCCGGACAATTAAAGAATCGAGTTTCATTTCGAAAAGCAATGAAAAAGGCTATTGAATTAACTGAGCAAGCGGATACAAAAGGAATTCAAATACAAATTGCAGGGCGTATCGACGGAAAAGAAATTGCGCGTGTCGAATGGATCCGGGAAGGTAGGGTTCCTCTACAAACGATTGGAGCGAAAATTGAGTATTGCTCCTATAGAGTTCGAACTATCTATGGGGTATTAGGAATCAAAATTTGGATATTTATAGATGAAGAATAATAAGAATAAGACTCTACTTGTCTTTACGTTCTATTCTGCGATAGAACAAAAAATGACAAATTCTTTCATTTTTTTATGTTCAATAAAAAAAAGGAGCAGTTCTAAATTCTATTAAGGTTAAATAAAAATTTGATTGATCATTTGATATAATTGCTATGCTTAGTGTGCGACTCGTTGGGTTTTTAGGCTTAGGATTCAAAAAAAAAATGGGCGAACCACAGTATAAGTTAATAACTATAGCACTAATAACCAACTCATCGCTTCGGATTATCTGGATCCAAAGAATCAGTCAAGATATGATATATTGGTCATATCATTATAGCAACTGAAATCTTTTTTTTTGCATTAAGTTAAGTAAAAAAAAAAAACCAATCTGATTATGAATATATCTAAATTGTGAAGCAAAATAAAAAAGTATGTGGATAAATAGAAGGATGAGAGAAAGAGAGAAAAAGAAATAGCAATGAAATGATATATGATTCCAATATGTAAGGTCTACGAAGCATCTCATAAAGAGCAATGTAATAGAGCATCAATAGAGATTCATCAATAATTAGATGAATATCTGTTCATCGAAGAAAAAATCAAGAGCCTTAAGTCAATAAAGACTGAGAAGGTTGACTAAAGAACAAATTAACAAATTTTATTTTATTTTTATTAAATATTATTTATTAAATATTAAATTCATTTTTATTAAATATTAAATATTAAATTAAATATTAAATATTAAATTAAGGCTCCATTGGAGAATTCAGACCTAAGCATTAATCAAGAAGCGATGGGGACGACGGAACCCGTGAATGAAGAGGATTCTATTGAAAACGAATCCTAATGATTTATCGGGTAGGATGGCGGAACAAACCAGAGACCACTTCATTTCTTTTTATTCTGATTCTGAGAGATCATGAGTTAACCCGACAACTGAAATAGATATTGAAAGAGTAAATATTCGCCCGCGAAAATTTTATTTTCATTTTATTTTATTTTCATTTTATTTTATTTTCATTTTATTTGATTGTTAAATTTTTGTCGATCCGAGATGAATATGATAAAAAAAGACAAAACAAAATAAAGATTCGTTATAACATTATAACAAAAACAAGATAAGACATTATCTATAAATAGAATCCATGTTTAATTATTTATATATATATCCAATATATATCCAAACAAGATATACAAATTTATAATAGATCAGATGTTTAATTACTTATATATATATACAATATATATCCAAACAAGATATACAAATTTATAATAGATCAGATGTTTAATTACTTATATATATATCCAATATATATCCAAACAAGATATACAAATTTATAATAGATCAGATAAAATCTCAAAGCAAAGAATCCCAGGATTCAATCTATTATTCAGTAACTACCTATATATCTTAAGAATAAAATAAAATATTTTTTAGTCATTTTTAGTCATTTTTTTCGCGAGGAGCTGGATGAGAAGAAACTCTCATGTCCAGTTCTGTAGTAGAGATGGAATTAATAAACAACCATCAACTATAACCCAAAAAGAACCAGATTTCGTAACCAACATAGAGGAAGAATGAAAGGAATATCTTATCGAGGTAATCGCATTTGTTTCGGTAGATATGCTCTTCAAGCACTTGAACCCGCTTGGATTACATCTAGACAAATAGAAGCGGGGCGCCGCGCAATGACACGAAATGTACGCCGTGGTGGAAAAATATGGGTACGTATATTTCCAGACAAACCAGTTACGGTAAGATCTACAGAAACACGTATGGGTTCGGGGAAAGGATCTCCCCAGTATTGGGTAGCTGTCGTTAAACCGGGCAGAATACTTTATGAAATGAGCGGAGTAGCCAAAAATATAGCAAGAAAGGCTATTTCAATAGCGGCGTCCAAAATGCCTATAAAAACTCAATTCATTATTTCAGGATAGGAATATAGAACCAAAGGAAAGAAGTCTTGGGAATAAAAAAAACAATTGCGGGTTTCCTTTTTTTTTTTTTGACAAACAATATTTCTTTTTTTCTTCGTCCTTTGTTCCATTGAAAGAAGAGATTAAAAAAAATGATTCAACCTCAGACCCATTTGAATGTAGCAGATAACAGCGGGGCCCGAGAATTAATGTGTATTCGAGTCATAGGAGCTAGTAATCGCCGATATGCTCATATTGGTGACGTTATTGTTGCTGTGATCAAGGAAGCAGTACCAAAGGCACCTCTAGAAAGATCAGAAGTGATCAGAGCTGTAATTGTACGTACTTGTAAAGAACTCAAACGCGACAACGGTATGATAATACGATATGATGACAATGCTGCAGTTGTCATTGATCAAAAAGGAAATCCAAAAGGAACTCGAATTTTTGGTGCGATCGCCGGGGAATTGAGACAGTTAAATTTCACTAAAATAGTTTCATTAGCTCCTGAGGTATTATAAGACGAGACCTCAATTCAATATAGTTATAGTATTTAAATTAGAGTATTTAAATGACATAGATTAATTAGTAGATTGTGTCTCACGTATATACCTTTACTAAGTAAAAAAAAAAAGAACATGTTGGTTATATCAAAATTCGGGAGCAACAATAATTTTAGTTTACCATGGGTAAGGACACTATTGCTGACATAATAACTTCTATACGAAATGCTGACATGAATAGAAAAGTAACGATTCGAATAGGATCTACTAACATCACTGAAAACATTGTTAAAATACTTTTACGAGAAGGTTTTATCGATAACATAAGGAAACATCGGGAAAGAAACAAATATTTTTTGGTTTTAACCCTACGACATAGAAGGAATAGGAAAGGACCATATAGAACTATTTTAAATTTACGACGGATCAGTCGACCCGGTCTACGAATCTATTCTAACTATCAAAAAATTCCTAGAATTTTAGGCGGGATGGGGATTGTAATTCTTTCTACTTCTCGGGGTATAATGACAGACCGGGAGGCTCGACTAGAAGGAATCGGCGGAGAAATTTTGTGTTATATATGGTAATCTGTCTAACATCCGAATTGTATCCGAATCCGAAACTTTCCATTTGTGAAAAAAAAAAAGCACGGGTTGTCTAATAGAACTCCTCCTGCCCTACAGTAGTTGATACGTCAAGGAAGTTGTACCTGGAATAAAAGAACAAAAATAGATTCATGGAGGTTTAATTAGTGAATCACGTCCACTCCGGATTCCTTTAGATAATGAAGATCTGATTCTAGGTTATGTTTCAGGAAGGGTCCGATCGAGTTTTATACGTATACCACCGTGGGATAGAGTCAACAAAAGTGAAGTAAGTGCTTATGATTCAACCAGGGGGCGTATAATTTATAGACTCCGCAACAAGGATTCGAACGATTAGGTAGTTTTTTCAACTTCAAGATTCCTTTCAGGGGGATCCAATTCAAGGTTCAAAAATTTCAAGAAACTTATTTTCTTCCAATAAGTAGATTCGGAAAAATTTAAGGAATAACAACTATGAAAATAAGGGCTTCCGTTCGTAAAATTTGTGAAAAATGTCGACTAATCCGTAGGAGGGGACGAATTGTCGTAATTTGTTCCAACCCGAGACATAAACAGAGACAAGGATAATCTTTCTATTATAAAAAGAACTCCTTAAAGTTAAAGAAAAGAAACTAATCTTAAAGAAAGCGATGAACAAATAAAAATAGAAGATCCGTTTTGACATGAAATGGATATATCCATATATCTCTGACTTATCCTTATGAAATGATAAAATATGGCAAAACCTATACCAAAAGTTGGTTCACGTAGGAATGGGCGCAGTAGTGCACGGAAAAGTGCACGTAAAATACCAAAAGGAATTATTCATGTTCAAGCAAGTTTCAACAATACCATTGTTACTATTACAGATGTACGGGGTCAGGTAATTTCTTCTTCCTCCGCCGGTACTTGTGGATTCAAGGGTCCAAGAAGAGGGACTCCTTTTGCTGCTCAAACCGCAGCGAGAAATGCTATTCGAGCAGTAGTAGACCAAGGTATGCGACGAGTGGAAGTTCTGATAAAAGGTCCTGGTCTCGGAAGAGATGGAGCATTACGAGCTATTCGTAGAAGTGGTATACTATTAAGTTTCGTACGGGATGTAACCCCTATGCCACATAATGGCTGTAGACCCCCTAAAAAAAGACGTGTGTAGAAATAAACACTAAAGAGATTTCAAGAGAAATAAAAGATTCAATGATCTGATCAAATAAAATAATATTACTATGGTTCGAGAGAAAGTAAAAGTCTCTACTCGGACACTGCAGTGGAAGTGTGTTGAATCAAGAACAGATAGTAAGCGTCTTTATTATGGACGCTTTATTCTGTCTCCACTTATGAAAGGCCAAGCCGACACAATAGGCATTGCGATGCGAAGAGCTTTGCTTGGAGAAATAGAAGGAACATGCATTACACGTGCAAAATCTGAGAAAATACCACACGAATATTCTACCATAGTAGGTATTCAAGAATCAGTACATGAAATTTTAATGAATTTAAAAGCAATTGTATTGAGAAGTAATTTGTATGGAACTCGTAACGCCTTTATTTGTGCCAAGGGTCCCGGATATGTAACTGCTCAAGACATCATCTTACCGCCTTCTGTGGAAATCGTTGATAATACACAGCATATAGCTAGCCTAACCGAACCAATCGATTTGTGTATTGGATTACAAAT